GTCTTTATGGTTGGTAGAAAAAAATCAGCGCAAGGATTGCAAAATAAGGTAGTGAGCCTTAAAGTTTAATTTCAAAGATTAAAGTGTGTACGTCACGTTTTGCAAAGGTAGAGAAATAGGTTTATTTCAAAAGGTAAGCCGAAATTACTTTGCTAAGCATTCTACCTATTAGTGGTGGGAGAAGGGTCGTAGTGGCCCAGAGGGGAGGCTGACGGTTTTTACAACCGCCAGTAGTGTAATAAATAATGTGATTGCTGCAAATATTAGGCTTAGAAAGTTTTCGTGTGTATATAGCATAGGTATAAGTTGGGTCGTTGAGTAAGAAAGGGGGGCACTTATAAATAGGGGTGTATAAAAAAATCTTAGGGTTGTGGTGACTAGAAAGACGGTAAATAAGAGGAGGGGGGAAATTAAAAATTGGTGGTGTTGGTTGGGAGAGAGTGCGACAAAATATGCAAATATAATTAGTAAGCCTCCCACATAAATTAAGAAGAGAATTAATGTAAATCATGACAGCGTGAGGGCTGAGGACAGGCAGCAAAACAAAAGGGTTAAAATGAGGATAGAGCAGCCCAAAGTAAGGGGGGATGTGGCTGTTAAAAGTATAAGTAAAGACACTAGGAGGCAGGAAAATGAAAAAGTGGAAATCATTTCTATATGTGAATTTTTGTGTGCTTATATAGAGAGTTGAAGGAGTGCTATAATGGCAGGAGCACAGTGGATAGAAAAAAGAACTATTAAGGGTCTTCATAAAGTTTTTAATTTGGTGTTTGTTGAGGGAGAAGCCGCGGAGTAAGAGTTAAATAGCAGGTAAAAAATGAATCGTGCGTATGCAACTGTACTAAATACTAAGGGGATAAGAATTAACCAAAGTGTGAAGGTGGTTTGGTTGACTGTTGACATAATCACTCAAATTTTTATTAAGAATCCGGTTGTAAAGGGAAAGCCGGCAAGTGACAGGAGGCACAGGGCGATTGCTGCTTTTTGCGGGGCGGCTATTTGTGAAGCGGAGAAAAAATTAGGAGATGTGTTCGGTAGAAGGAAGAAAAGGAGGGAAATAAGAGTAGAGAGCATAAATGAATATATAAAAAAGAATGAGAGCGCGGTAAATTTTGAAGTTGGCGTTAGTATAAGGAATCAGCCAAGATTTCCTACAGAGGAGTATGCAATAAATATTTGAAAATTTGTTTGGTTAGCGGCTGTCAGTATCCCCCATGAGGCTCCTAATATAGCAATTATTATTACTGGTATTGGGTTTGTGGTAGATAGAGACGAAGACAGAAAAAATACAGGAATAATTTTTTGTCATGTAGAGATTAAAAGGCACATAGCTCAAGAATCAAGGGTTGAAAACACATTTACAAATCAGTAGTGGAAGGGGGCGAATCCGCCTTTTACAAGAAGGGCAACAAAGATAATAAGACTTCTAGTTTGTGTGTGTGTGTGTTCAGATAGGAGGGTTACGGCTGCTGCAAGAATTAAAAGTGAGCCTGCGGCTTGGGGGAAAAAGTATTCTGTTGCTCCGTTTCATGTTTGAAGCGACCGGTTGAAAAAGAGCAGTGGGATAAATCTAATTATGTTAATTTCTAATGCGGCTCAAATAAAAAATCAGTCGGTAGCGTTAAGGGCAATAATAGTTGAAACAAAGAGTGAACAGAGAAGAAAAAAGTAGAGGCTTGTTGTTTTTAGTAGTGAATTAAAGGTCATTGTTACATAAAATAAAAAGTAAGTTGTAACTGAGGTGTTATGAGGCTCATTCAAGAGAGCCTTCGACCCACTCATATAAAAGTCCGTATATTAGAATTAAAAGGAACAGGCAAATGGCTGGCATTGAGTAAGACATTAGAGATGAAGTAATGATGGGGGGTAGAGGAAAAAGGAACGCAATTTCGATGTCAAAAATTAAAAAAATTACAGCAAGTAAGAAAAATCGTAGGGAGAAGGGTGTCCGGGCTGAGTTTTTTGGGTCAAACCCGCATTCATATGGAGAAAGTTTGTCTCGGTCAGATTTATAAGAAGCAGAGAGATAGGTTCCAAGCAAAAGTAAAAGGAGTCTGATTAGAGCTGGTACAAAAAATATTGTTAGAGCTAGGGGCATTGCACAAGAGGGGGACCCAGTTGCTAGTTTAAAAGACTAGTTGCTCTTTTTGCATTTCTTGTGTTTATAAGGCTGTGCAAATGGCAAAGGTGATTAGGATTATACTCAGAGCAAATGGAAGAAAAGATTTTCATGTAAGGGCTATTAGTTTATCGTATCGTATGCGGGGTAATGTTGCGCGGGTTCAAATAAAAAGAATAGAAAGAAGTAATGTAAATGAGGGGAGCGATAAAGGTGCCAGAAAAAGGGGCGAGAAGAAAATAGTTGAAGTAATGGCACATATAATTAAGATATTTACGTATTCGGCCATAAATAAAAGTGCAAATAAATTAGCGCCGAACTCTACATTAAACCCAGAGACTAGTTCTGATTCCCCCTCTGCGAAGTCAAAGGGGGTGCGGTTAGTCTCTGCTAGAATTGTGATAAATCAGATAAAAGCGAGAGGTAAAGAGAGAAAAAGAGGAGGGGCGTACGCAGATAGCGTTATATAACTGAAATCGAAGGTTGATAGACATATTAAAAGTGAAATTAAGATTAGGGTTATAGATACTTCGTAAGACACTGTTTGAGCAACCCCGCGTAGGGCCCCAAGAAGGGCATATTTTGAATTAGAGGCGTAACCAGCAAAAAATGTAATGTAAACATTTAATCTTGACAGGCATAGAAGTATTATTGTAGCAAAAAGGTAATAAAAAGTGGGTGTGGGGGTGGGAAAGAGGTGTCAACAGAAGAGGGCAAGAGAGAGGGCAGAAGCTGGGAGAACATAAAAAATTATGGTGTTTGATAATGAAACTAATAATTGTTCTTTAAGAAAAAGTTTAATTGCGTCAGCAAAGGGTTGGGGGAGGCCAGCAAAAAGTACTTTATTAGGGCCTTTTCGTAGTTGTGCATAGCCTAAAAATTTGCGTTCTAGGAGCGTGTAAAAAGCTATTGCAAGTAGAGCGGCAAGGGTTGAGAATAGAACATACAGCAGTGGTGTTATAAACATATATAGGTGGAAATATAATTCGTCTTTGGGTCTTAAGTCCAATGCAGTTTCTGCCACGCCTATCTTTGTAATATTATTAATATTGTGGGTTTTTATTGGGTGGGAATGCAGAAGACCACGCGTGGGGGTGCGATTTTGTTTTATTTTTGCTTCTAATTTTGTATAGGATTTAAATGAAAAAAATTTATGCTGAGTAAGAGAAGTAAAATTTGGAAAAATTTTAGTAATAAAAAATTTTGCTGGGGTTTTCCACAAAAATAGTAAATTGCATGGGGGTTGAGGAGAAAAAGAGGAGGTGTAAAGTAAATTTGTTGTGAGAGGTGGGGGTTTTTAGGAATAATAAAATTATATAGTGAAAAAGAGTAGTAAGGGCAGAGTCTATAATAAAAGAGTTTATACACATATACGTTTATATATATATATATAATGACATAGGCCAAATTTATTTTTCAACGTATGTCATTGATATAATAAATGAACAAAGATAAATGCAAAGTTACATATATATATACATGTATAAACATACATAGAAAAAAAAAAGACGGCCCCTTTTATAGCATTAATTTGGTTGTGTGTGTCTATTGGGTGAGTGTGTTAGTAGGTGAATATGATTCATATCTTGATCCTAAATCAAGGGCACTAGTCTGCCAACCTGCTAAGTACTGAAGCTGTGCTTATAATTAACCTCATCAAGGTTATCCGTTTTGTCCGGCACAGTACTGGGGTCTTAAACGAGTTGAACGTTTTGTTTTAATTTTCAAAATTAAATGTTTCCGAAACAAAAACCCACAAAGCCTTAGTATAAAACTCTTTTAAGTTTGCAGCTTAATGTTGTATATCAACTATAAGGCTAAAGCCAGGGTAAAATTAATAACCTAAGTCCGATTAGAAGTCGGTCTTACTTGCGCTGGCTTGGGCATAAGGCGTTGCCACTTTATAATTGCAAATTAAATATTCTTTTTAAATTATTATGCCGTAATTAATTTTATATTTAATATTTTTATGTTAGGTTATATTTATTTCGAGTTGCGCCAAATTTTTTGCTTAAATCAGGATCCTTTCGTACGGCTGATAAGGCTGTTAGGTAAAAGATAGGAGCTGACCTGGCTTACGCCGGTCTGAACTCAGCTCATGAAAGGGATTAAAGGTCGAACAGACCTGCCGCTTTAACTTCTGCATTGAAGTGGCTGCCCTTAAGCCAACATCGAGGTACCAAGCCCGTTCTGTCGATATGAACTCTTAAGAAGGATTGGCCTGTTATCCCTGAGGTAGCTGTTTCTTTTTATTAGCACATGGCTGTTTCTATTTATGACTTATATGTCTGATTATTTGCGGGATGATTTTTTTGTTCCCGGGTTGCCCCAACCAAATTTTTTTTATATTGTTTATAATTTATATAATAGTTTTAATAATATAAATTAAATAAAGCTCTGCAGGGTCTTTTTGTCTTTTTACGCTATTTAGGCCTCTTCACCTAAATGTTAATTTTTAGTATTAAAAAAGAGACAGAAGAACATTCGTTTGTCCATTCATTCTATCCTCTAATTAAAAGGCGAGTGATTATGCTACCTTAGCACGGGCTACCGCGGCCGTTTAAATTTTATCACTGGGCAGGATGTACCACTTATTTAGTGGGTGCAAGTGGCGGTGTTTTTGTTAAACAGTCGAAGTTCGTGTTTGCCGAGTTTCTTTTCTTTATTTCTTTTTTTTTTTTTTTATTGGGGTAAAAGTTGGTGTGGTGTTATAAATTGACGAATACTAATTTAAAGCATAATAATATATACTATTATGTTGGGTATAGGTTTTTGTTGGTGTGATATATTTATTTTATTTTTATTTCGTTTATGTATGGGCTGTCACGCACTAGTAAAGATGGTTGCTATAAAACCTACTATAGATGGTTATTGATAATTTAATTATATTAATTAACAAGCTTATCCTTGTTAGGTTTGCACAGGAAGTATAGTGTTTATATTATAATATATTTTGATTCTTCCTAGTTTCACTTAAATGATTTTAACAAAAAACCAGCTATTTCTTGGCGCGGTTGGTATGTAGCCTCTGAGTGTTTTTTTTAGGAATTTTTTTCAACAAATATCCTTTGGGTTCTTAACAAAAAAGACACAGCTCGCTATCAAGTTTCGGGGAAAAGCTTATAGCTTTTATATTGCTTAACCATAATGCAAAAGGTACAATAAAATTTACTTTGTATGTGAGGAATTTATTTCTTTGCAGTAATTTATTTTATCAGTTAATTATAGATTCAAAACAAGCGGGGCTTTCTTCTCAGTGTAAATGAGAAATAATGTTATATACTATGTTTTGATTAGGCACAACTTCCGTTAAGCCTACCTTGTTACGACTTACCTCGTTTTTCAATGAGGGTGACGGGCGGTTTGTGCACAAATCGGATGGCCTTATTCAGAGCTTTAACTTTAAAAGCTGTTACTTCCAAGTCCGCCTTAACACTTTTATATGGGGTGTTTTTGTGTCCGTTTTGAGGATTGTAACCCATGAAGTCCTTTTTATAGGCTGGATCTCGACCTGGTTTGTAGATTTCTATCTTGTTGCTTCCGCTGTTGAGAGGGAAACGGTTGGCGGAAATAAGCAGGCTGTGTGGGCAAAAAAAGGTTGCATGGAACGTGGATCTTCGGTTTCATTCACAGGTTCCCCTGGTTGGGTCGAAAAGCCGCCAAGTTCTTTGAGTTTTAAACATGTGTTCGTAGTACTCGGGTGTATAATTTATAGCTAGGGATAGGGGGGTACTAATCCCCGTTTCGGTCTTAGCTTTCGTGGTGTGGACAGATGACTTTTTTGGTGGAGTTTGTGTGTTTGAATTAGACCTCGTGGGTTTATGTTTTAAGTCTTAATTTGTTAACCACATACTAGCCGGGGGAGTCAGCTTGGGCTTTTAGTTTAACCGCGGATGCTGGCACTATTTTTTCCCAGCCCATAAATATCAGTTTCCGGACTTAACTTTCGTTAGTTGTCTCAGGTTTCAGCATTGCTGGCGTAATGTTTTGTAATCATTGTCGAGTGTTGTCTAAAAGTGGTGTAATTTAAAGTGTAAATATAAGCTTGTTTATTTATTATTTAAATTGCGGGTCTTTACGGGGGCCTTTGGCGTTGCATATGAATTTAAAAGATGTAGTTGACTTTTGAGCCAGAACCAAACAATATAGTAAAAGGAGGGGTCCATAACCGGGGTATGAGTCCGGGGGCTTAATTTAGCTTATTTTACTATAACAGGAGGTATGGACCATTTTTGGGTCATGAGCCCAATAGCTTAGTTAGCTTATCCTGTTGTAAAAGTATGTAGGGTTACAGCTTAAGCTTGACAAGCTTATGTTTTAATTAAACTAATACTTTATCATAAAAGGATTTCTGGTTTTAGCGAGAGGAAAATTAGTGGGAGTAGGTGTAGATATAATGACGTGTAGTGGGTTTGGGGGTGGTTTATGGTTGGGTTTGAATATTTTGGTAGTCTACCGTGGTTTATTGACGTATAGAGGTGGAGGTTGTAAAGGGCTGAGAGGAAGGAGGCTAGAAAAATTGAAATTATAAAGGCTAGGGATTTTCTTATAATAGCGGAAAAGATTATAATTTCTCCCGCGAGGTTTATAAATGGGGGTGCGGCTATGTTTCTTGCTGCAAAAATAAATCATCAGATTGCTATTTTGGGTAGAATTATAATTTGGCCCTTGGTAATTAGGATCCTTCGTGTGTTTGTGATTGAGAACGTTATACCTGCTAGTGCAAATAGAGCGGATGAACATAGTCCGTGGGTTATTATTGTAATATAGGTTCCTGCTCATCCTCACTTCCTTATTGTTAATATTGATGCTAGTGTTATTCTTATGTGGGCGACGGATGAATATGCAATTAGTGATTTAAAGTCTGTTTGTCGGACTGTTAGGAGGGCAGTGATGGCTGCGCCCCATGAGGTAATTGCAAATATTACGGGTGTAATTGGGTGTATTAGGAGGGGGAAAGAGGAGAGTAGACGTAAAAGTCCGAAGCCGCCTAGTTTTAGTAATAGTGCAGCTAAGATTATTGATCCGGCAGTTGGGGCTTCAACATGGGCTTTTGGAAGCCACAGGTGAACTGAGTAAATTGGTATTTTTACTATAAAGGCTAGGCTGATTGTAATGGATCAAATTATGGCATTAGGTGTTTGTGGTAGTGTAGTGTTTATAAAGAAAAAGTTTAAGTGATTGTTCTTTATATATAAAAAGATAATGGAAATAAATAGGGGAAGCCTTGCAGCAACGGTATAAAGGAGTATGTAGGTTGCAGCTTGGATGCGTTCGGGTTGGTAACCCAGGAAGAGAATTATTATAATAATGGGGATTAATGATAGTTCAAATATAATATAAAATATAAGGATGTTGTTTATTGAAAAGGTGAGGGTGGTTGTTGTGGCTAGTAGAAGTGTTAAGAGAGAGAGGGGTTTTGTAATATTTGGTAATATTACTCTAAGTATTAATGCGGAGATTCATAAAGTGAGGATAATGAGGGCTCTAGATATAAAATCTATTAGGAAGAAGTTTGTAAGTATTAGTTTTATATTTATATTGGTGAACGTGGTTATAAATATAATTGATAATGAAAAGAGAAGGGGGGGATGGTAGAATTTTAATTTGGGTATTATTAATATAAATGCTAAAGGAAGTATAATTTTTAACATATAGTGGTAGTGGTGAGTTTGAATGTGTCTGATCCTCAAAATCGAACATTTGCTACAAGGACTGCGAGTCCTAGGCTTGCTCCGCAAGCCGAAAATGTAATAAAAATAAATAATAGGCAGGGGTTAAGGGAGACTCTTGTTCAAAGGAATAGAAATAAAGTAATCAAAGCGGATAGGGTTGCTGCCTCTAGGATAAATAGAAGTGTTAGAACGGATGGCTGGGCTAAAAGGAAGAATGAAATAAGTGTGATTAGAAAAAGTGTTATGGACGTAAAGAGAGTATAAAACATTTACTAATGGGGCGGGGCCCTATATCTGGTTTACAAGACCAGTGCTTCAAGAATATTAGCTTCACTAGTGTGTCAGAAAACAGGGTGTGTCTGGTTTTTAATTTCCAAAATTAATGTTTTGTAGTAAACTATTTTCTGGATGAATGATATTGGTTAATATTATTTTGACATGAAAGGTCAATGTGTTGGAATACACCACAGTCATTATTGAAAGGAAAGTCCATTTTAACAGCTTCAGTGTTACGCTTTGTGTTAAGCTATTTCAATATAGAATTAATATAGATGTCAGTAGAATTAATAAAAGAAAAAGTTGGGTGTTAACTGAGGACTTTTGGGGGGCCATTATGGGTTGTATCATTATGTAGAAGGGGGTGATTGTGCTTTTCGAGACTGTAAGTTCGAGCCAGCCATGTTCAATTATTGAGGATATATATGAAGCAAATTTTATAGGATAAAGTATTATGTTTTGTGTTGTTAAAGGTGTTAAGTATCATATGGAGGAGGCTAAAAGTTTAGTTCGTGTGGGTGTTAGGGGTGGAGTAGTCCTTGTGGAGGTTAAATAGATTACTGCTATGGTGGCTGCGGCAATGAGGGCTAGGGGTAAGTATTTCTCGTATGGTAATACTGTTGGATGATTACTGGGAAAAAAGAATAGTCAATTTAGTGTTCTACCAGCTAATGTTGCTGCGAGTGTTATAGGGATTATGGAGTATGAGAAATTTTTATTAGTTCTTGTTGAGTTATGTAGCGGTAGTGTAGTTGTGGGTAAAAATATAAGATAGTATATAAGTCGAAGGGAATAAAATGTCGTGAAAAAGGTTGCTACAACACATATAATAATGGAGCATGCGTTTGTTGGGTTGAAAAATAATATTTCTAGAATGGTGTCTTTGGAGTAAAATCCTGATAAAAAGGGTGTTCCGCATAGTGCTAGTGTTGCGATGGTAAAGCAGGAGGCTGTGGTTGGAAGAGAGAGGTATATAGAGCTGAGTTTACGAATGTCTTGTGTGTGTATTTTATTATAAATAATAGTTCCTGCGGCGATAAATAATAATGCTTTAAAGAAGGCGTGTGTAATTAAATGGAAGAAGGCTAATGATGGAAGGTTTATTGCAAGTGTGGATACTATTAGTCCTAGTTGGCTAAGAGTTGAGAGTGCAATAATCTTCTTTAGGTCTGTTTCTGTTCTTGCTGCAACTCTGGATATTAGTATAGTGGCGGAGCCTAGGAGTAGAAGAGAAGTTATTGTTTGTGGGTGTTGCGAGTATGTAGGGTAGAGGCGGATTAATAAGAATACACCTGCTGTCACTAGGGTTGATGAGTGAACTAGTGCCGATACGGGTGTTGGTGCTGCTATGGCTGCAGGGAGTCATCTTGAGAAGGGAATTTGTGCTCTTTTGGTAATTGCTGCTAAAACAATTAAAATAAATATTGTATAAAATTCTCTAGTTGAGTTTATTGCTCTAAAAGATCATATGTTGAAGTTCAGTGATATTGCAATTAGAAGAAGGATAAAAGAGTCTCCGACCCGGTTTGATAGGGCTGTAAATATACCTCCTGCTAGGGCGGTGGGAGACTGGTAGTAGATAATTAATAAAAATGAGACAATACCTAAACCATCTCACCCGAGTAAGAAAAAAATTGTGTGTGGTGTGAGTGTAAACAAATATATGGAGAAGATGAATATTAGTAAGATTATTGAAAATCGGTGTATAAACGGGTCTTGTCTTATATAGGTGGCTGAAAATATATAAATGTTTGCGGCAATAAAGGTTACAGTTGCAATTATTATAAATGAGTACGGGTCGAAGAGGATTGGGATTCTTATGGTGTTTTCCGGAGAGGGAAAGTATAATCATTTTAAAAGAATTGTTTTTTTAGTGCATAAAATATTTGGGAATATAATTAGTAAATATGTTGCGAATAAAAAAAGCATTGTGGGTATGAGCTGTAGGGTTTTATTCATTGCTCAGGGTATTGAAATACATTTATAAGGTCACAGTTTATTGTTTTTTTTTAAACTACCTGGGCTAGTGTGCTTTTGTGTATTGGATTAAAAGTATACAAAAAATTGTTGCTTGTAAAAAGCATACTGCTACTTCAAATAAAACGTACCCACTTTGGACTAGTAATATGAATAGTATGATTGATGTAGAAGAGGAGTATAGAAAGAATGTTAAGCCGCTACTTAATAAAAGGATTAGGTGGCCTGCTGTTATGTTGGCTGTAATACGGAAGGCTAGAGTTAATGGGCGAAGTAAAATTCTTGTTAGTTCAATTAAGGTTATAAATGGTGCAAGTCATAACGGTGTTGAGGCGGGTAAAAAGGAAGCGAAAAATGCTTTTATATTTATCTTAAAGAAAATAAAAAGTGGTGCAAGTCATAGTATAAATCCGAGGGGGAACGTTATTGTCGGGAAAGTTGTAATTGAGAATGTGTATGGGATTAATCCTGTGAGATTGAAAAAGATTAATATGAAGAATGTGGCAGGGATAAACATATCTCAACCCCTAAATGATTTTTTTCATGGTGTTATTTGTAATAGGATAAAGGAAAGGAGGGTATTTGTTGTTTGAGTAAAGTAAGATGGGGCGACTCAATAGGTGGGAGCAAAAAATAAATAGATGGATGTGGCTGATAAAAACGAGCATAAAGCGAAGAAGTTTAAATTAAAGAAGCCGGATGGTTCTATTCTAGAAAAAACGTTGTATAACATCAAGATTTGGATATTTCCATTGTCGGCTTTGAAGGCCAAAAGTTTATTTAACTTAAAATCTTATTAATTTTTTGGTGTGTTTACGAAATAATCTCACATTAAGAATAATAATGGGGAGAGAAAAAAGAATGAAAAGTAGAAGGTGGTGAAGCACTGGCCTAAAAGTTCAAAGGGCGCTTGGACGGGTTTACCGCCAATTCATGTTAATAGTAGGAAATTGGTAATAAATGTTCAGAAAAAAATTTGTGAGAGGGGGTAAAAAGCTGTAGTCTGCCGTGAGTGGAGGTGAAGGGAAGGGAGGATTGCTAAAATTAATACTGCACCTAGTATTGCTAATACGCCGCCGAGTTTGTTTGGGATTGAGCGGAGAATTGTGTATGCTCATAAAAAATATCATTCGGGTTTAATATGAATAGGTGTAGATAAGGGGTTAGCTTTAATGAAGTTTTCTGGTTCTAAAAATGCGTAGGGAAAGAGAAATACAACGGCTGAGAGCGCAAGACATGCCGCAATGATACCGACTAAATCTTTTACGGTGTAGTAGGGGTGGAAGGGGATAAATGTGTGGGATCATTCAACACCTAGGGGGTCGGATGAGCCTGTTTGGTGGAGATATAAAAGGTGGAGGAGTATAACAAATAAAAGAATAAAAGGGAACAAAAAGTGGAAGGCGAAAAATCGGGTTAAGGTTGCGTTGTTAACCGCAAAGCCCCCTCACACTCACATAACAAGGTCTTTTCCTACAAATGGCACGGCGGATAAAAAGTTAGTAATTACTGTTGCGGCCCAGTATCTTATCTGTCCTCATGGTAAAACGTATCCTATAAATGCAATTATTATAGTAAGAAAAAATATTACTAGTCCGGATGCTCATACGTGGAAAAGGAGGTATGAGCCGTAGTATATTCCTCGTCCGATGTGACAGTACAGACAGAAGAAAAATAGGGATGCCCCATTTGCGTGAAATCTTCGTAGGGCTCACCCGTAGTTTACGTCACGGGTAATGTGTGCAACGGACGAAAAGGCGTAGTCTGTGTGGGGGGTGAAGTGTATTGTTAAAAAGATGCCTGTAAGAATTTGTAGAACAATACAGAACCCTAAAAGTGAGCCAAAGTTTCATCAGATTGATAGGTTAATAGGTGCTGGGAGCGAGATTAATGAGTTGTTTAGAATGCGTAAAATTGGGTCTGTTTTTCGAAGTGGTTTTGACATATTAATAAATGTGTGTTAGTATATTAGGAACCTCATCAGTAGATGCAGAGGAAAAGAAAAATTCAAACTACGTCGACAAAGTGTCAATACCACGCAGCTGCTTCAAACCCAATGTGGCGATCCGGGGAGAAGTGGTGAGCTGTTGTTCGGTAGAGGCACACTAAAAGAAATGTTGTTCCAATGAGTACATGGAGACCGTGGAATCCTGTTGCGACAAAAAAAATAGATCCGTAAATTCCATCTGCGATTGTAAATGGGGCCTCGTGGTATTCGTGGATTTGTAAGAATGTGAAGTAACCGCCCAAGGCGCATGTGATAAATAGTGCTTGGGTCGTGTTTTTGCGTCTGCTTGCTAAAAGGCCGTGATGGGCTCAGGTCACTGTGAATCCGGAGGCTAAAAGTACGGCGGTGTTGAGAAGGGGGACTGAAAAGGGGTCAATTGGGGTAATTCCTGGTGGAGGTCATGTGCAAGCAATTTGTGGTGTAGGGGCTAAAGCAGAGTGAAAGAAGCCTCAAAAAAAAGCAAAAAAAAATATTACCTCAGAGGTAATAAATAATAATATTCCTAGGCGGTGAGCTTGAACAACATATGTGGTGTGGAACCCTAAGAACGTGGCTTCGCGGATTACGTCACGTCACCATTGTGTCATAGTAGCGGCTATACAGAGGAGTCTTAAAAAGAACAATGTGGTGTCGTGTTTGTGGAATCAGATAACTATGCCTATGGTTATATTAAAAGCGCTTATTGCTCCGCATAGGGGTCATGGGCTTATATCAACTAGATGAAAAGGGCTGCGGGGAATTATTGATGATTCATGGCGTTTTTGAGAGTAAAAAAGATTTGACATATTATCTAGTAAGGGGAAGTTTTAATCCATAGGAAGATTTACAGTCTACTGCTTTTTTCAGCCACCTTACTATATTTTCTTTATGAGCTAAACTTTTTGTTTGGAAGACAAATGTACAAATTATACTAAGAAAATATAGGTTGTGGCGGTGACTAGTTATCATAATCACGTTTTATTAGGTGAGTTTGTGGGGCGTGAGTTTTGCAAGGTGGGGAACACAAGGTTTTGGCGTCATCAGAAAATAGAGGCAAGGCTTAAGGCAAAGACAATAACTAAGAAGAATCTTACAAGTCAGTTTAGTGGTGATAGTTGTGGCATTTATATATGGTTAAAGGTTAAGGTGGGTTAATTAAATATTTAATTTTGTGTGGCTTTTGGAACCAGTCAGTCAAGGAATGATTTTGAGTTTACTGCTTCTAGTACAATGGGTATAAATGAGTGGTCACTTCCGCAAATTTCAGAGCATTGGCCGTAAAAAACTCCTGGGAGATAGGACGTAAACCCAAATTGGTTTTGGCGTCCTGGGATGGCGTCAATTTTAACGCCGAGCCTGGGCACTGCCCATGAGTGAATTACGTCATAGGATGTGGTGAGTAGTTGGATTTGTATTCGTATAGGAAATACTGCTCGATTATCGACGTCAAGAAGGCGGTATATACCGCTTGTAAGGTCTGATGTTGGGACTATATATGAGTCAAATGAGAAACCCTGAAAAGCTTGATACTCATATCTTCAGTACCATTGGTGGCCAATTGCCTTAAATGTAAGTTGGGCGTTGGGAATTTCATCTATTACGTAAAGTAAATGAAGAGAGGGCGCGGCTAGAAGAAATAGGATAATAGCTGGTACGGATGTTCAGACGGCTTCAATCTCGTGAGCGTGGAGTAAAGTGCGGCATGTGTACTGATTTATTATTAGTTTTACTAAAACAAATCTAACAAAGGAAACTACTAATAAAACTATTAGCATGGCATGATCGTGGAGTGCTGAGAGTTGATATATGGTTGGGGATGCGGCGTCTTGAAGAGAAAGTTGACCTCAAACTGGCATTTAGGCGGGCCTTTTTTGGCATGGGTCTAAGTAACAGTTAGATGCTAGTTTAGCTTCCGTCTAAGGTGTTAGGAGATTAGTTTTTGTTTATTGGGTAATGGTGTCAGGTTGGCGGTAATACATGGTGTTTCAAGATGTGTGTGGGACTTTGTAGGTGTTTCGTTGTATCATTCTAGTCTGGAAGGTATATGAAGAGATCAAATTAAAGGGCGCTGAGAGATTAGGGCTTCTCAAAGTAGAAAAATGAAGCCAAGTAAGGCAATGAATGAGATTGCGGATCCCACAGAGGAAACTGCGTTTCATTGTGTGTAGGCATCTGCATAGTCTGCATACCGGCGTGGCATTCCACTTAGTCCCAAGAAGTGTTGGGGGAAGAATGTTACATTTACGCCAATAAATATAATAAAGAATTGAGATTTTGCTCATCGGGCGTGAAAGGTAAGGCCAGTAAATAGGGGGAATCAGTGTAAAAATGCGGCAAATATCGCGAAAACGGCTCCTATTCTTAAAACATAATGAAAGTGTGCTGTTACATAATAGGTGTCGTGGAGCATTACATCAAGGGAAGAGTTAGATAGAATAATTCCGGTTACGCCTCCCATAGTAAATAGAACAATGAACCCAAGAACTCATAGAACAGGGGGCGAGTATTTAATAACAGATCCATACAATGTGGCTAACCATCTAAAAATTTTAATCCCTGTGGGGATGGCAATGATTATTGTGGCTGCTGTGAAGTAAGCTCGGGTGTCTACGTCAAGCCCAACGGTGAACATATGGTGCGCTCACACAATAAAACCTAATGCACCAATGCCAATTATTGCGTAAATTATTCCTATAACACCAAAGGGCTCTCGCTTATGTGCCGCTTGGGCTGTAATATGAGAAACTGCTCCAAACGCGGGTAGAATAAGAATATAAACTTCTGGGTGTCCAAAAAATCAGAATAAGTGCTGGTATAGAATAGGGTCTCCTCCACCTACTGGGTGGAAAAAGGATGTGTTGAAGTTTCGGTCCGTTAAAAGTATGGTAATGGCCCCGGCTAAAACAGGCAGGGATAATAAGAGAAGTACTGTGGTTACTACTAGTGATCAGACAAATAAGGGTATTCGCTCTCCTGTTATTCCTTGTTTTCGGGTGGTTCGGGCAGTAACAAGAAAATTAATTGAGCCTAGGATAGAACTTGCTCCTGCTAAATGGAGTGAAAAAATTGCTATGTCTACGGCGGGGCCTCTGTGAAATTTATTGCCTGCAAGAGGCGGATATACTGTTCAGCCTGTCCCCACGCCTTGGTCTACTAGGGCGGAGCCTACTAGTAGGATAAGTGAGGGGGGTAAGAGTCAGAACCTTAGATTGTTTAGGCGTGGGAAAGATATGTCTGGTGAGCCAATTATTAAAGGGATTAATCAGTTTCCAAAGCCGCCTACAAACACAGGTATAACTAAAAAGAAAATTATAAGAAATGCATGTGCTGTTACTAATACGTTGTATAGTTGGTCGTTTCCGAGCACGGAGCCAGGTTGGGAAAGCTCAATACGAATTACTAGGCTTATTGTGGTGCCGAGAAGTCCGGATCAGACGCCAAAAATAAAATATAAAGTGCCAAT